CGACACTCCGAGCAATGTTGCCGCTCTGTTCGCTTCTTTTTCAATGACGGTAACAGACCAACCTTCAATGGCAGATAATTATCAATTTAACTTAGGAGGTTCCGATGCAAAGGCCACACCTGTGGTTGATTGCCTCCGCCACCTCTCTACAGTCAGTTTCAAATTCCACTCTCACCTGTTGGTGCTTAAACTTTCAGCAGCCCAAAAAACACTCAAAAGCTCCGCTTCGAAAGCAGTTGTTGTTGGCATAAAGGCTCTTCGTCAAGTCGAACCACACCGAGGAGGCACTTGTTAACCACCGGATGGAGCAAGTTCGTGAACAATAAGAAGCTAATCGCTGGTGATTCTGTTGTATTTATGAGGAAATCGGCTGATGAGATGTTTATTGGTGTAAGGCGAGCACCAATCTCTAGTAACGTCGGAGGAACAAGCTTCTACGGCGGAGATGAGTACTGTAGTTATTATCAGAGCAGTGGAGGCGTTGCTAAGGAAGACGACGGAAGTGCGAAGAAGGGGTTTAGGAGGACTGGGAAAGGGAAATTGACGGCTGAAGCTGTCTCTGAGGCGATTAATAGAGCAGCTCAGGGTTTGCCGTTTGAGGTGGTTTATTATCCTACGGCTGGATGGTCGGACTTTGTGGTGAAGGCAGAAGATGTTGAGGCTTCCATGGCTATATTCTGGACTCCTGGTACTAGAGTGAAGATGGCCATGGAGACTGAGGACTCTTCGCGGATTACTTGGTTTCAGGGGATTGTCTTCTCTACATATCAGGAAACTGGTCCATGGCGTGGATCTCCTTGGAAACAGCTTCAGGTATAAGATCCCCTTCACTATTCCCTTAATATTCCTCTGATGTTGAGCTGATGGGAAAATATATAAATCTGGTTATTCGAATGCTAATTTGGGTTTGGAATGTGAGGTTCCAGTTGTGTCAAGTTTGGATTGCTGTGTTGGGGGGATTCGTGGTTTGAAATCGAAATATGTTGATTGGAAGCAGTATTAGTTAGTTCATTTTCAAATGAATGCCATATCCCTTAGTTTTGTTGTTTGAGATTCATCTTCAACAAAGATACATTGGAAAAAGAAGTCGGAAGATCTTGGTCTTAGTATTGTTTGTGTTGCACTCAGATACAGTAAATCGCTACAATCTCTCTTCTCTCTTCTCCTATCCCTCCGCTTGCTTCCGTTTTCAATCTCTCCTTTCTATCAGACATTACGGTCTCTTTCTCTCTCTCTCTTTCTGAGCGGTGGTCATGCTCTGTACATTCTAGTATATGTTGATGATCTTAGAATCACATGGTCCAATCCTCTTCATATTGATGACATAGTATGCATCAAAAATGCCATCTTTTCTATAAAGTATCTGGCTCAATCTTGGTCAAAAAGTGAGTAGAACTTCTGCTTCTATCTTTCTCAAAACATTACTGATCTATTGGTCAAGGCTGGCATGGAAAGAACCTCCCCCTTCTCCCATAGTAACTTCTGGGTCCTCTTTGTCTGCTCTGCTGTTGTAAGTTCCACTTTGCTAATCCTCATCTCTATCGTAGCTAGCATTCTTGGTGGTTGCTAGCATAACCAGACCTGACATAGCTTACTCAGTGAACTTTCACAATTTCTGATGAGACCTTAGATAGAAAAGAAGGTTTAGATTCAAGTTTCTATTCCTTCCTCGCTTTCAAAAGATTGTTGAGATATCTTCTCTGAATTGTCTGCACTTGACACCTTCCTCTCAACTTGCTCTTGTTTTAGTGATGCTGATTGGCCTTCGTGGGAATTTATAGATCACTCTCAGGATATTGGCTTTTTCTTGGGAGATCCTACGGGAAAAGAAGGAAAGAAGTCAAAATAAGAGAGTCAGAGCCTAGGTTAGAAGTAAGTTTCAGTTCTCTTAGGTCTCTTTCCACATATACAAACTGAGAGTTCAGTCTCATATAGCATGAGGGGACATGGCTTGGTAATCGATTCAAATTGGACATAGATAATCTTTCAATTTCTCATATTATATATGATAGTATAGGCGTGGAAAATTTATTGGGGTTATAAAAAAAAAAAGAATCCTCGTCTTTACAGTCTTATCAATTGTGATAAGAAAGCGCTCTTAGTTCAGTTCGGTAGAACGTGGGTCTCCAAAACCCAATGTCGTAGGTTCAAATCCTACAGAGCGTGATTCCGTTGCTCTTGTTAGGTCGAAAATTAGACTGAACTCAAATAATTGAACAGTAATCTGAATTTGATCTCTCGCCAGAATTGATTTAACCAATAGACATATATATTATCTTTCTTACTTCTGACCAGTGGTGCTCTATACATATTGGTTAATTTATATATGAAAATGAAATCTCCTTTATTTAGAGCACCACTGGTCAACAGTTCCACAGAAAATCCAATTCATATCCTAACGCGAGAGAAATTGAGACATCAGACCAGTGGTACAAACTCAACAGAGAAAGTAATACTACCTAATATACTTCATAGTTATATCAAAAACCTAAACTTAGATTTCACATCACCATATGGATCAACTGGTAATAATGAATTATTAAGCATACTTCGTAGTAGGTTTAAACAAAGCATTTTCCCATCATCTGGATTAAAGTGTTTGGATACTACTGGTGATTTTCTCATCAAAAATGTTTTACATAAAAGATATGAAAGTGTTCAGCAGAATATCTCAAATGCATTATCATCCTCCATAAATTCTCGCACTGCAGTCTTCTTTTGTATACTGTTCAGTATAACAGTGTTAATGGAAATAGCTCCTGGACCTCTTTTGAACAAACCTTCATTATTATTTTCAGATAATTTACCAAATGTATTGCAATATACACGAGATGTGTATGTGAATCATGTTTGTATAATACACAAAAGTTTAAGTCCATGTGAGTGCGAGGAGCCTCTCAATCGAATTATTAGAGATATGTTTCCGCAAACCACTTTTGACCCACTTGAACTACAGAAACCTTCACCCAGTAAAGTGAAAACTATAACCTACATGCTTGGTACTATTCTTCTTGTAATTACATTAATGGATAAGACTGGATACACTCAATTAGTTAAAATGTAGATAGAATGAAATACACATTAACCTCCTTCTCCATTTACTGTTCTTTGATTCTAACCTCCTTCTCCATTTCCCGTTCTGTCCTAATTCTTTGTTTCTAACATTCTTAGCTTACCGAGCAATTCCCTACCTAGAAAAAGATGATCAAAGGCATTGAGGATCAAGCTATCCTTCTTTTGCTGTTGAATTGAATTCTGTTTTGGTAAGGACATCAGTATTGATCCTCGTCTGATATAGAGACTTTCAGGTTTTCTAGATCAGCTATTATCCTTTGAAACTCATTAACGTCCTCAAACTAAGGAAAGAAGTGCTCAGTGAGCTTTGAATGATTGAATTGGACTTTCGGTCAGAAGTGAGCCTAAGCTTTGTTGTGAGCTGTCTCGTTTCCCTGTACTCGCATTCGCTTACATCAAACCAATCAAGCTAGGATTCTTGTGGGATTGACTCCTGGTAAGGAACCGTCTTTACATCTCTAACTTGTTGGCTCGTTAGGAAGGGAAGTTCAAGCTTGCCTGTAAGGGGAAGGGAAGCTCTCTAAGCAAGCTGTTTTCATGCCTATACTAGCTTTCTTTGTTTGACAGGTTGGGGGAATACCCAATTCAAAGAGATCAAGCTTACACTGCACAGATTTGACCTTCTGGTGAGAGTTTCCGGTAAGCTTTCACAGAGCAGATGTTGTTCTCGACTGAATCAACAAGTGGAAGAGTCACGTCAGTGCCTAAAGGTCAGTTTGAAACTCCTTCTTAAGAACCTCTTGAAGTAAGCCTTCTCTAAGAACTCCAGAAGCTACCCTGAAGCCTTTTCTCGTTGACAACCATTACGGGATAGGATTTCATTTGAACTATTTTCTTCATTGGCTTTCTTTCCTTGCTGCTGCTTGCGCCAGAATTTCTAAATCTAGTTAGTAGGGAGATGTTGGCACAAGAAGGCGAACTTTCACCATATATCAATAAGTCCTCTGCTCTGGCTGCTATTGACAACATTGTCTCACTGAGCAGCAATGTCTTTGTACCTTCTCATGGAGGAAACATGGGCCTTCCTGGCCTGGCTATATCATATATCGCCTTCACTCTACGGTCTTTCTTCAAGAGAATGCCCTTTCGGCTGGGAATACGGGAAATAGCTGCTTTCTGGGCTTTCTTTCGCCTTAATTCTATCTGCCTTTAATCGCTTTCAAGTCCGGTAAGTAAATCTTATTCCTCTAATTCTAGAACTGTGCAACTCCTGTTACTGCGAAAACTTCTTTACCGACTGTCTTCGTTTACTCGCTTTCAAGTCCGGAAAGGAGACTCTCCTTAGAGCTTCTAACTCAAATTCTTCCACTCCTGTAGCTGAGGTATTCGCTAGCTCATATGTAATAGGTCTCTGGCTTGCTCCTGTCTGCTCTTTGGTTATCTATCGGAGTCGTAATCTTTCCTTAGTACAAGCACTAAGTAAGCAAGCTACCTTTCTGTCCACAAAGAAATTCTTTCTATTGATTCCCGCGAATCTGGAATCTCTGTAACTATGGGCAAAGGGTCAAAGCGTTCTGATAAGGGAAGAAGATACGTAAGCCTCTTTTGTCTCGAAAAAGGCCTTTCTATCTCTTGCATTCATCTTATCCTTATTGTTTGTTGTACTCTTTCTTCAGTGTGGGGGTAACCTTGTTCCATAGTTCGCGGGTGTGCTCTCCATCAGTCTTTCAAATCTCCCTGTCGCTAGTCAGTCAAGTAGTTCTTGAGTGGACTCGAGGGGCAAAGAGGCTCGAGTGAAACGAAGAGGGGGCCTATTGAAAGATCTAACCGCCGGCCACTTCCAGCCGTTTTCTTCAATAATAGTGTTGACTTTGGCATAGACCGGAATAGCTGTATCATAACAGATTCTACTACTATACTTTTGAACAATGGGACCTAACGGATGCCTGTTGTCGAACCAAAGAAAAGTACCTTTCCCATTACCGACCGGATGAAAGGTGTCCCTCAAGTTCAGCAATTTCCTCCAACTCCAGGAACAGTCATTGGGAACGGGGATGCCCCACAACAAATAGATGGGAGCAGGAAATTTATCTCATTCAGCGTAGTGCAGCTTATATAGAAAGGACAAAGCGCTGCTTATAGATATGGGCACAGCTTTCTTCTCTGTAGAGATTTTCATTGATCGTAGCTAATTAGGCGGCAACAACCGAAGAAGCAGAAGAAGTAGCTGCTACCGCGAATAAGGATCTGGGTTGGCTTCTTCTTTTTCTGAGTCTGCTCGAAAAGGGTAATGGTTGGACCTAGCTTCCCTGGTTTGGTTGGCTTGGGAATTGGGAATAGGGTAGTTGACTTTCCTTGTTTTCCTGTACCGATGGTTTGGGAATAGGGTAGTTGACTTTCCTTGTTTTCTTATAAAATAAAAATTGGTCAAATTAGGTACTGTTACTTGGGAAGGTTAGCTATAGTGACATCCTTTGCTTACAGTCCCTAAGATTAGCTAGACAAAGATGCTGGACAAGATCTTATAGGGGATACGTACAGCAATAGGTTACCAATAGGTAATAGGTTATATTACTATCCTAACTACACCGACCTCCGAGTCCTTGCTTTGTACGCTCTCCCAACCAGAAAACGTCCGGAAACGTTCACTTTATTCGTTTAATAGAATGATCCCTCACAGAAGACCCAATCCCCATCACAAAGTAACTTCCAAAGAGGAATAAGAGCTAAACGGTCTCAGAGGTCCTAAATAAGCTTTCTTTCTTTTTCAATGGAAGAAACCCTACCATCCCTGTTTTCAAACCCATAGAACACATAAATCATATATCTCTGAGTGAGCTTGAATCGGTATCAGACATCGTACATCTTAGCTAGGAGAGCTAGAGATAGTTCTAACCCTCACATCCAGAAAGCCAGGAGAGCAAAGAAAGTAGGAAGAAGAGAAATCCGGGAAACCAGAAAGAAAAGAGGAATGTGAGAACTAGTAATCCCAGGAATAGGAATATCAGAATCAAAGAACTAGGAAAGTAGGTTAGTTGGGAATGGTAGGAAAGCAACGGAAGCCAAGTAAGCCAAGGAAGAAAGGTTTGGTTAGTTGTTCACTTCATAGGAGGAATGGTAAATCAATGTTAGATCCCTTAATGTTAGATCCCTTAATGGAAGATCTGTAAATCGGAGAAATGGGATTGTAAGACATGTGCATACACCCCTCAACAAAACGGGGTAGCTGAAAGGATGAACCGCACAATCATTGAAAAGATCAGAAGTATGCTTTGTGAGTGTGGACTTCCCAAGACTTTCAGGGCAGATGCTGCAAACACAGCTGTGCACATCATCAACAAATACCCTTCCACAGCAATCAATTTCCATGTTCCAGATGAGGTATGGTTTCAATCAGTCCCTACTTATTCATATCTCAGGAGATTTGGGTGTGTTGCTTACATTCACTGTGATGAAGGAAAGCTGAAGCCTAGAGCTAAGAAAGGAGAGGAGAGGGGGAGTTACCTAATAAATAGGATAGTAAGCATTCCTTACACCATAGGGATAGGAAAGACTAGCAGCCCCAGGAAAGCAAGCCACCTCGGAATAAAAGGCTAAGTAGACCTAGTAGGAGTAGAGGAAGCTGAAACCATTCCATATGAAACTACAGGATAAGAAAGAGTGACAGGGTCTGTAAATGAACCATCTTCACTTTCTCTAGTAGTGGGTGTTGAGGAAACTCCAGGTAATTCAACAACTGAAGCCTTTAACTGAGACGGATGGAAATGATGCCTTTACAGGAGGCTTCGTAGAAGAAAGAACAGGCTCCGACGAGAGTTCCATAAATGATTCAAGTAAGAGTCTCAGTAGTTAGTTGCAGAAGTAGCTGTGAATTCAATAGTTCTAGTATCTGTTGCTTTAGTTGCAGTAGCTCTTCCAACAACTGGAATTTCAATCCGGCTGGCAGCGGTCTAGATAAGACGCAGCGCAGGACTCTCAATTGAGATAAGCTATGACTCTCCAACAAGGACTACCTACAAGGGCAACAAACCGCTCCCCAGTACTTTAGTTATGAGTGCCCTCGAAGTAAATGTTCCAATCGAATTATAAGCTTTCTTCTCAGCCCCAGGGAGTTCACCAGGTATAGACTCAGGGAGTTTTGAGTCCGTGTCCGTTTCAGAAACCTTCTCTTATCATGCGGGATTAAGCACAGAAGCAGTTAGCAAACACTGAAGAAGAAGCAGGGCTAGCTCCCTTTAGGGCAGTGAAACTGTAGTAAACCCTGGTATGTAATAATAGAGATTTAGTAGTTCAAGCTCAATAGATAGTAAGGTTCTGAAAGAATAAATGCGATGTAAAGTAAAGGTAAGATATGTCTTTTAGCAGTCCATCTTGAATGCCTTTGTCTCACTTGAGAAAGAGAGGCGGGTGAGCTACTACCTGTGATAGACGAATTAGCTCCTACTTTTGATCTTAACCGGGAGTTTTGAACCCATGTCGAAACCA